TATGGTGCCGGTATAGACCGAAATTCCGTTATGGTTCAATTCTGACCGGTAATAAATACCAGGGCTTTGCAATATTTGATTGATTACAATTCTGTATATTCCATTTACTATAGAAGTTCCCAGGGAATTCATTAGAGGAATGTTTCCAATAAAAATGGTTTGTTCTTGGATATCCCTACTGGTTTTCCAAATCAATCCCGCGGATACATATAATTCGGAGGAATATGTGAGTGATTCATATACAGCATCTTTTTCTTTTATCAAGGGTTCTACCAATTGATAGGTTTCCACAAATAATTGAAATTCAATTTCTTGATCTGTATCTTCAATTTTTGGAAACTTATAAAGTTCTTCTGTTAAGCCCTGATCAATGAACCTACAAAAACCTTCGAATTGTATCTGATTCAACCCGGGTATTGTATACATTCCCCCATTTCCACTCCTATTTATTTTGAATTTACCCATTTATTTTGAATTTACCCATTTATAGATATAGAAAATATCCCGTTATTTGCTCTCATTCTTCATCGAATCATATTAATCAATTTAGCAATAATGGAATTTCTATTTTTTTTTACTGAATCGCATGAAATTTTACCTAACTACGAATACAGAATGTATGAAATACCTATGAACAGAGGAGAATAAATAAAATTTTATACTCAAATTGGAATTGGCATTTGCAACAGATATAATATAAATGGAAAGGAATTGAAAAATTCCACCTAGACTTATTTATGGGGTTTTTTTATAGAATATCAAAACAAAAAAATGGATTCTATTTCTACCATTATTATGATATTACATTACATATTATGATATTCCACATTCGAATTCGATTGGACACGGACACCAGAAAAAGAAATGAATCTGTTCGATGAGATAAAGACCTAATAATCAACAATATAGAATTTATTTTTTTAGCACTTAACTTTTTTACGAGTTCAATTGTTCAAAAAAGAATTCGCAGAGAAGAGAGATATTTTTTTACCTATTTTTTTAGGCGAATTTTTAAAATGCGGGTGAAGTGCGTACTTGATATTTATTAAAATTAAACACGCGTGCTATAGCTATCTATATTGGTCTCTCTTTATTCTTTATTGCAGCCCTATTCGTTCGGAACAGCATATGTCATGTTATATTTCTATTTTCTATTCAATCGATTTAATGAAAAATTGTCAAAATTGACGCACGATAATTTCCCGAAAATTCCCTATAGATATCAGATAAGAAGATTTCGGATAAGATGAGAATATCTGTGTAATAATTTATGGTCTAGGGTTTACATATATTGATAATTGCTGTTATAATTGAAATGGAGAAGGTTTTTTTTTATTAAAAAAAAATAAATACTGATTTTATGTATCAATTTGGATTTTCTTATCTCATTAGGAAAAACCCATTTTTGATTCAAATCCAAGAATCGTTCATGAATTAACATTTAATTTAATAGTTAATGGTTCTGATTTGTCCTGAATTTTTTTTTTTACTTTTGTGACCGAAAGTTTACGTTTATTTTTTATCGTTTTGGCGGCATGGCCGAGCGGTAAGGCGGGGGACTGCAAATCCTTTTTCCCCAGTTCAAATCCGGGTGTCGCCTGATCGACAAGAGAATTGAAATAGCTTATTTTATTTGGTTTTGCTGATATAAAACTTGACAATTTTTTTTACAGCAGAAGCAAGCGGAGGAAAAGGACTCTTGAAACTTCTAAATTCTAAGCATCTGGAGGTTTTGTTCTCTAAAATGCTGTAAATCTTTGTGTATCGGATTCAAGAAAGTATTCTAGTCGTGAAAAGGAATCGGTAAATTTGGATAGGCTAGCCCCCACACTCCACTACTAATGTAGTGTCTGTCTACTGACTGGGTCTTGAATTTGATTGGATAGGAATAGGTCGGACAGGGAATCATTTTTAGTTGTAGAAGAAACTTTGTATACAGACTCATGAAAGTCTATGAGCGCTACGACATTTATTCCATATTAGTTAGATTGAATAGCTAATTCGTTTTCTTTTTCTTTTTTATTTATCTAATTATATTATATATATCTAATTATATTATATAAATCAATTATATAAATCTATATATATATAAATATATATATAGATTTTATATAGATTTTCATTCTATAATTCGAATATATTATTAATAAATAAAGAAAGAAAAAAAATTCTTTCTTTTCGCTTTTCGGTAACCCCCTAGTGAAAGAGTTTAATAAGCAGTTTTCCGATTGTTTTACAGAGAAAATCGGGCGACGGTAAGGATTATATCAAATCGGAAATAGAAGTATGCCATAGATAGCGATCATTCTTGTTTTACTTAATGAAATGTAGGGCAACTAAAAATATAGGTCTTTTTTTTATTCCTACCTGTTATGAATATTCATTTCCCTAATACCTGCAAGGGTGTCTACAGATATTTTTGTTTGTGCTCAATGTTTTCCGATTCTATTAGAGATCATATAAGAACTTGTTAGATGTTATAGTTCGATTTATTGGATTCTTTCGTCAATGGTGTTAGGACAGAATTCCTTTTTTTGACTCTGCGCCAGCGATTCCACTATTATTAGTATTAGTGAACAATAATGAAATAATTCCTTCATATTGATATTGATAGAGATAGGGGGCATAATTCACATGGATATAGTAAGTCTCGCTTGGGCTGCTTTAATGGTAGTCTTTACATTTTCCCTTTCCCTCGTAGTATGGGGAAGAAGTGGACTTTAAAGATATTACGAATTTAGTTGAGGGAGCAAACTCAAACTGTATCAATTGAGATGGTTCTGCAATTTTTTTAATTCATTAATTAACTTAGAAATTGAATTAAAAAAAAAAATACCTACATTTCGGAATTCTATTCGATTGGAATACTGTATTCGAATATATGTATATATATAATATATATAAAGATAAAGAAAGGACTCTTTCAATCAAATAAATATTTCAATTATTCCCATGTTCATATTTGAAAAGGAAAAGGAATACAAATAATAAGAAATGGATTCCAACCAAATTCTTCCTAAAATTTCTAGTTCGATGAAATGACCCTATATATAGATATATATAGATATATAGACAATGAGGAACCGCGGAACCTTTTTATCCCCCCCCTTTTTTTCAAAAGAGTTCTGTTATTAGTTATTATATTAAGGGATACACACTTTCTATGGGAAACAAGATAGACATAGTGGTTGTCTAAGTCTAACGAGAAACTACACATAATAAGATATTCCCGTTGCCTTAGGTGAGTCACATTATTACGTGCTTATGCTTACCACTTATTTTTTTATTTGGTTTATTAGTTTCGAACTTGAGTTTATGCTTTATTGAACTGATTTCCTATCATGGTTCAAACATTAAAAATCGATTTGGTTTTACTAATCTTTTAGAAATAGGAAAAAGTTTCCCATAGAACCGGGGGATCATCTGTCAACTATTTAATCAACTACTTCTTTTCTTCGTAATACTAAAAAGATTACTTGATTTTTTTTAATATGATACCGAGATTGGTCTTGAAAATAATCATAAATCTATATAAATCTTAATCTCGGAAGAATAAGAGGTGTCCTTCTTTTTTTTTATTATTTCAGATTGATTGGAACCAATACAAATCAAATAGATAATAGATGAAAAAAAAAATTGGGGGGCGCTATGTACATTACATATCTGTGATTGATATATACATGAATAGGAAGATACATATTGTAGATTGATCCATATTAAAGTATCTTTCTTTTTCTATACTACAATAATAATAACAATAATAGATAGTTTGGTAGAAAGAAATAAAAGCTATTTCTTTCTACCAAACTAAACTATCCGATTTCATAGAAATCTGCTGATTCTAGTCCGATCATTTCATTGAAGACTAAGACACGAAATTAAAATCCTTTTGCATTTTTTTCTTGATTGCATTGATAAGAACTAAGAAGTCAAGTTTAAGTTAAATTAATCACTTTGACTTACTGTTTTTACGTAAATTATAAGTAAAAAGGCAGTAGGAACTAAAATGAACAGTGCAGTAGCAATAAACGCTAGAATATTGACTTCCATAATCTCATCGTTTCATTTCTCTTTAATTCGCAATAACTCGGGATTTAATCCCATAGAGATGAAAAATCTTTCGTCGGTAAATTCAATGGGATAATAAAAATGACATCTCGATGATATCGAATCGGATCAATATCATGAATAACAATATCTGAGCTATCAACTCGATTCATCGTCGAGAATTGAATAGTATAACATAGGAAGATCTTTTATCCATACCGAATTCAAAATTGGATTATTGATCCAATCAAAAATTCCTTTACTTTATTTATTTATTTTTTTTTTTTAAGAGTTTATTTGTTCTTTCTTCAGCAGGACTCTTCTCTTAAACTAAAAATTATCGAGAGGGAATCTTTGTTTGATCTTTATTTTTTTAATATTCTCCTACTTGCATTAGGAATAGGACACATGTATCAAAAGTTCAGTGTGAAATTTGAATGAGATAGATTGTTTCAAATTCAAATAATTAGTAATTGAAATTAGTTACACAAAATCGGGGCAAGATAAGGGATATACTTTCTTTGAATCTTAAAGTATTCGAATCAACTATGTTCAATTTCTTTTGTATTGTGAAAATTCCATTTGTGGGTGTGTTCGTGGTAAACATATATAGTACTCTATTCCATTACACAGATCAGGAGTAATCGAAAAAAGCCAGGCCCAGCAGTACGGTATCTCTTTTTCTTGGAATCCTGAATAGGACGCTACTAATATTTATACTAATCCACATATGTTTCTTTCCCACCAATCAATATTAGTTCACGAAATGGAAATTACCATATTGGTTTGATGATAAATGTGAAACGAAAAAGAAAAAAAAAGAAATAAAGAAAGGGGGTCCTAGTTAGGAAAAAAATTCTGTTCTATTCCCTTTCACAGAAAATGGATAGATAAATTGATGTCTTTTTTTATTGGATTTGTATCCATCGGGACTGACGGGGCTCGAACCCGAA